ATTAGATGCAAAACAAAGGTTCTTTCTTGACCGAACTACAAGTATGGAACTCCATGATATGGAAAGACAGAATATAGAACCTAAAAGGATAATGGAAGTTGTTCGTCTTTGAATCGCGTTGGACCCCCCAAAAAGAATAAAAATGAAAGTAAAGGTTTTTTTTTTTGATAGATCGTTTCGATATATCGTAGGGCACTTTTTTTCTTCTCATTCGAGATATTATGGGCAATTAAGCAACCTATTAATGTACTGAATCCAATGAGTAAAAAAAAAAATAAGTAAAAGGTAATATCAGGTCGTTCGCCCCAAAATGGATTAGATCCTTTTTATTGAAAAAGAAAAGAAATGATCAAAATTGAAGTTCTTTTCAAATCCCATTTTTTTTATTTTATTCCAAAATTACTTAAATATAATTTCATTTTTGAATGAAGTTACACGACACAGTTCTTATTACTATTACTTTACTCAACTCACGAATTGCACAATGAATCTGTCGATTCGTAATCACAGGACCGATCGATGTCACAGCTGATGAATCAAGAACTTTCAATTGAACTAAACTAATCCTGTCAATTGGTTTTTTATTACCGTTACTGTTGTATCTGGGAAAATTGAAACTTAGGTAAGTGTTTTATCAACATATGTAACAAAAGAACATATCTAATTTAGCTCTTTCATGCCTACTATAACTAGTTATTTCGGTTTTCTACTGGCTGCTTTAACTATAACCCCAGCTCTATTGATTGGTTTGAATAAGATACGACTTATTTGAAATGAATTGAATGAACAATTCATAAAAATGAATATTTCTCTGAGATTCCAGGTGTTCCACGGTTCCTTTCCACATCAATTGCCAATTCTTGGTTATTGAGATTCACGGATAATTCAGATTAATATTTAGGGATAGATCTTACTCATCTTTTTATCCCCTCAAAAAACCGAAATGATTGAAGTTTTTCTATTTGGAATCGTCTTAGGTCTAATTCCTATTACTTTGGCGGGATTATTCGTAACTGCATATTTACAATACAGACGTGGTGATCAGTTGGACCTTTGATTGAGTAACATTTATTTTTTTTGATTGACCTCCTCCCTGCGGGAGGTCAAATTCAAGTTTCAATTAAACTTTTTTTTGTTAAGTTTTTTTATTGTGATTCGACATAACATAAACGGAATCACGCTCTGCAGGATTTGAACCCACGACATCGGGTTTTGGAGACCCGCGTTCTACCGAACTGAACTAAGAGCGCTTTCTTATTACAGGAGATACGACTGTAGTGTAAAGAAAAGGTTTTTTTACCCCCAAACATATCTTGCATACGTATAGCATGCAAAAATGAAAGATTATGTCCAATTTCAATCGATCTTAATTAATCCCTCGTTACTGCCCATAAGAGAAGTAATAGGTAGGGATGACAGGATTTGAACCCGTGACATTTTGTACCCAAAACAAACGCGCTACCAAGCTGCGCTACATCCCTTTTTAAAGTTCTTGTACAGTGTCATTGTACAAAATCCCTGTCTTGTTTTCCACATTGTTATTTTCCCCTCTATCTATATACAATTTTCTTGTCATTTCTTTGGTTTCATATAATAAAAGAATTTTATACATCTGAAACCTAACGTATAAAAAAATAATAAAAATTTATCGGAAATGCTCAGGAAGAAGGGGTCATCTTTTTCTTTTTTAGGGACAGGAAAATCTCATCTATTGGTTCATTGTACATATCTATTTTAGTTAGGAATTCCGCGTAAAGTAAAAAAAATACAAATGATCTTGAACTACAACATCTGACCATACATATATGTATTACAATAAAGAAGGAGGATTTTCAATGCGAGATATAAAAACATATCTTTCCGTGGCACCTGTGCTAACTACTCTATGGTTTGGGTCTTTAGCAGGTCTATTGATAGAAATTAATCGTTTATTCCCAGATGCCTTGTCATTCCCTTTTTTTTCATTCTAGTTATTAATATGCGAAGAAATGAAGATGCGAAGAAATGAAGAAAATTAGGGATACAATTCTACGTGACGTGACTAAAATTTCGCCCCTTCCTTTTTTTTTTTCAGTTCTTTAGGATAGGAGGATAGAAAGGAAAGAAAAAGAAAAAGTGTATTGAACCTCGACAAAAATCTGGTGAATCTAAGATCGAATTTTGGGGAACAGAAACGGAAATGTGTATCCAGATCTAGGGCAGGATCCACGAAATCATAGCATAGAAAGAAGATACTTAAATGAAATATTGGGATTTAAGATAGGAATAATTGATAGTTAGAAAGAAATTGTATTACTTAATTATTACTTTATTATTAATTATTACTATTACTCTATTAATATTAATTGTAATTATATAATTACAACACATACAACACAACGAAATCTTTAGCTTTAGAAATGAAAATTTAATTTCAAGTTAGTAACTTCTATTGATTTTCTTATTTATTTTTTTGTTCTTTTATTCTTCTTCAGTTCGGGTCGAAAATAGAAGAAGTTAAGTCGATCCAAATCAAAAGGGGGTTCATGGCCAAGGGTAAAGATGTCAGAGTCAGAGTTATTTTGGAATGTACCAGTTGTGTCCGAAATGGTGTCAATAAAGAAAAGCCGGGTATTTCTAGATATATTACTCAAAAGAATCGACACAATACATCCAGTCGATTAGAATTGAGAAAATTTTGTCACTATTGTCACAAGCATACGATTCATGGGGAAATAAAGAAATAGATGGAACGGAACGTGTGCGCGATCTTTCCAAGGAACAGGAAGAGGAAGAACTTAACATATTTAAGTTAACATATTTAACTTAACATAAACATATTTAACTTAACACATATAATATAACAATTATAATATACATAATATATACAATACAAATCAAACCCGATTTCATTTTCATATATATATATATATACTATACATATGATGTGTATTATATATGATATGTATAATATAAACGATGCGAATCAAAGCCTATTTCGGTCAGATCTGAAATGAATAAAGAAATAGAATTTTAGAGATAAGGAATAAACCATGGATAAATCCAAGCAACCTTTTCGTAAATACAAGCGATCCTTTCGTAGGCGTTTGTCCCCAATTGGATCGGGGGATCGAATCGATTATAGAAACATGAGTTTAATTAGTCGATTTATTAGTGAACAAGGAAAAATATTATCTAGACGGGTGAATAAATTGACCTTGAAACAACAACGATTAATTACTATTGCTATAAAACAAGCTCGTATTTTATCTTTGTTACCTTTTCTTAATAATGAGAAACAATTTGAGAGAGCCGAGTCGATCCCCAGAGCTACTGGTCCTAGAACCAGAAATAAATAAACACACTCCTCAATTGACTCAAAACTCCAATCGGAACTCAAGCTCAGATTGATGTTTTGTTCAAAAGGCCTAGAATCCCGATTTTTTTCTTTTGTTATAAGAAATAACAAATGGGGGAAGAAGAAATCTTTTTTTTTTATTGAAACATGTTCGTTCATTCCTACTACTTATCTTACTTAATTTTTTTTATTCTATCTTCCCGGAGTTCATTCTCCGGGGAATTCTGTTTCAATTTCAATCATTTCTGTATTATATTTTATAATATCATATCCTTTATTTGATAATCTTATTGGAAATCATGTAAAGACAATTCTTATTTGATATAGATATTTGCGCAAGTATTTTACGATTAAGAAGCAATTGCTTCTTGTACAGATTTGGTATTAATCTACTATAATTATAGAATACCTTATTCTCACGAATTACTGCATTTATTCGAGTGATCCACAAACTACGAAAATCCCTCTTTTGCCTGCCTCTATCTCGATGAGAGGAAACCAAAGCTCTCATTTTCTGTTGAGTAGTCGTTCGAGTAAGTCTTGAATGAGCCCCAATAAAGGTTGATGCAAATAAACGAATTTTTGTTCGACGTTTCCGAGCTGTATATCCTCGTCTAACTCTGGTCATTGAATCAAATTAAACCTTAATGAATAACTAATTGATTTCTCTTCTTTCAGTCATCCTTTACCCCCCGTCAATTAATAACAAAACGGATTATTCCGATATATAAAATATAAATTCCAATGGCTTTTGCTACTATGACTTTCCCCAACCACGATTTTTTATTCCTTCCAGGCATTTCACCTGGAAATAAGAAATTCTAACGATACCAAATAAAAAAAATAGTGGGTTCCATCGTTTCTATGGTTACTTTTTTTTTAAACGGTGAGGTCCTCTCTATACACCGGAGCCTCTTCTTTCATTTTATCAAATGTTATTGTTAACTTGTATAGTTCACACTCTTTGGCTCTACCCATCAATTATACAGTAATAGTTCTTTTCACAATAAGAGTTATCCATACAGTGACGGCATTTAATTATGAAAGTTGGCTAGGTAGCTGACCCTGTTAGTCCGTTCTTTCAAGAATAGGAGTATAACCTTTTTGCTTCTTATAATACCATTTCCTCCGCTTAATGGATAACCATTTGCCCCCAATGGGGAATTGCTTTTCATCTCAAATCTAGGTGATTGGATTTGCACCAATGTAAACCATAAATTCCAAACACAATATAGGTATATGATAGATCTTCTCTATCTATCCTATTCATTGGTACTGGTCATTGATACTGTAAAATTGTCTCATTTGTTCGAACTCATGATCTGAACGAGTCGCACATACACCCTAGTGCATGTTCCTCGACGCTGAGGACATCCTCTAAGAGCGGGGGATTTCGTGACATTTCTTATTGGCTGTCTTGTGTTTCTAATAAGTTGTTTAATAGTTGGCATGTCGTATGTATATATAGAATTCTAGAATGGAATGGGTTGGTTTAGATCGATCTTAACCTGATGATTGATGATCATGAATTTTTTTTTTTTCTATTCAATATCAAATCGCAGAAAATTCGAATTATGGTTTGAAATGGATTTACATGAAATCCCTAGTATTTTCATTTTCGACCGCTACAAGATCAACAATGCCATGAACTTGGGCTTCTGTTGCTGACATAAAAACATCTCTTTCCATGTCTTCGGATACAACCCATAAAGGATTACCCGTTCTTTGTACATAAACCTTTGTGAGGGTTTCGCGAAGTTTCAGTAGTTCTTCCGCTTCCAGGATAAATTCGCCTGCTTGTGCTTCATAAAAAGAACTAGCAGGTTGGTGAATCATAACCCTGATGATATTGATATAACATCATGAACGGTTCTTCTATCTTGCATGATTGGGCTAAAGTAAGGGATAAAAAAAATATAAGAAAAAAAATAGAATTGTACAACCGTACAGGCATCTTTTGTGCATACGGCTCTACAATGGAATTTACTTTTTCTTTTTCTTCTCTTCTATTCTATTGAAGAAAGAAATAGAATCCATCCGATCCAGATCGTTGAATGATCCATTTACCACCCTTCCTTTCGTAGGAGTAAAAAAAATACTATGATGGTTCTGTTGCTTTATATATTTATTTTGTCTGTGATTTAGCAATCCCAAAGTTCCTTTCTGATACGATCAAATAAGGAAAAAAATGATCTTTTTTTTTTTCATTTTTGTACTTTTTCTTTCATAACATAAATATCAGAAAGAAAATTCTGGTGTGGAAAAGAATGGTTTGTGACGCTGAAATGTACCCCCGACACATAAGATCAAATCCGAAATGACCTCTGTTTCATACTACTATCTCGACATAAAATCTCATGTTATGAAAAAAACAATAATGGTTTGCTCATATCGAACTCGAAGTGCCATGCTATTATTACTTATTATTCATATTCAATATGGGAAGGCATAGTCTTCCTTTTTTTTTTCAAATAAAAAAACTCATTGGCGCCAAGCGTGAGGGAATGCTAGACGTTTGGTAATTTCTCCTCCGACCAGAATGAAAGATCCCATTGAAGCGGCTAATCCCATGCATATTGTATGCACATCGGGTGGCACAAATTGCATAGTATCATAAATAGCTATTCCTGGTATTACCCATCCGCCGGGAGAGTTTATAAATAAATAAAGATCCCTAGTATCATCTTCTATACTGAGATATACCATGAGACCAACAAGTTGATTCGAGATCTCGCTATCAACTTCTTGTCCTAAAAAAAGTAATCTTTCTCGATAAAGTCGGTTGATTAGGACAAAATTGGTTCCCTTTTGAACCGTACGTGCACCTTTGGATGCATACGGTTCAAAAAATAAAATTGCGAAAAAAAAAGAATCAATGTGTCGATTCCAGTTCTATTTCTTTTTTTTTTTTTTTTCTGTAACAGGTTTTTGTTTTTCTAATGAAGGGGGTTTTCTTCTTCTATTTTTCAAAAAACATAAGATGAGTTTTTGTTCCCTTACCTATAAAAAAAAAAAGAATTTACTGAACTTATTGAACTAACCTCTCATTGATGTATTGTTTCATCGAGATTCAAATCACGATGTCATTTTATTGTTACTGAATGGGCCCTTTCAATTTTTTTAGGTTCATGTTTGTTCTACTCCGGGAAAAGATCTGCCCGAATTCTATTTGTACATATAGGGCAAATGATCTCAGTACCACTTTTTTTTGTTACGACTTCTTTTTCAATTTGTTTCATGTCTTCTCCAAACTATTCGATGTATTCATCATACTACTCCATTGGTTGGCAGTTTGAGATCGCTCCTATAGTAAGTATAAGAATCGTTTATGATATAAGTGGTAATCGTACATATATTATCAATTTGTTACCAATTTGGTATTTTCTGAGCGGAGCCTGGAGACTTTATTTTATCAGTCCAAGTCAACCATAAATTCTTCTAATTGATAATATTGATCCCCAATATAAATTGATCTAATTGTACTTCACGCTCCAAATGATTGATGGTTCACTCAATCTCAATACAATATTTCTTGGGCGAAACAGAGGATATCTCGATCGGGGGAGAGAACGGGTAAATCCCATATGACCCAATATGTCTGACAAGTCGCACTATACGTCAACCCAAACTGCATCTTCCTCTCCAGGACTCCGAAAAGGTACTTTTGGAACACCAATGGGCATTAAATTAAAGAAAAAAAAATTAAGTACTATACTTCACTTTAATATGGAAACGTAACAATGGGTTTATTGTCTTCATCCTTTTTTCTGTTTATTCTATTTTCTAGATAGATTGATTGGAAGGTTTATAGAGTAAGATAGAATGAATAAAGAAAAATTTTAACGAACGGAGCAATCGATCGTTCGAATGATAAACAAGTATCTATGCATTCGTTCCCACAAAATGGGACCAATTCTCCCATTGCGTATTGGTACTTATCGGGTATAGAATAGATCTGCTTCTCTTTGTTCTTATGAACAGAATTGTTCCGTTATTTTCAATGGAACGGAATAAATATTAACTCTTTCTCATACAGAATCCGCTGAAAAGGTTAGGTACTTAGGTACATAGTATAGTCCTTTCCAATGCGATAAAATAAGGTGACATAGTGTCTATTTATCTTTGATAAAGGGGTATTTCCATGGGTTTGCCTTGGTATCGTGTTCATACTGTCGTATTGAATGATCCCGGTCGATTGCTTTCTGTCCATATAATGCATACAGCTCTAGTTTCTGGTTGGGCCGGTTCGATGGCTCTATACGAATTAGCGGTTTTTGATCCCTCTGACCCTGTTCTTGATCCAATGTGGAGACAAGGTATGTTCGTTATACCCTTCATGACTCGTTTAGGAATAACCAATTCGTGGGGTGGTTGGAGTATTTCAGGAGGAACTATAACGAATCCGGGTATTTGGAGTTATGAAGGTGTTGCAGGGGCACATATTGTGTTTTCTGGCTTGTGCTTCTTGGCAGCTATCTGGCATTGGGTGTATTGGGATCTAGAAATATTCTGTGATGAGCGTACGGGAAAACCTTCTTTGGATTTGCCCAAGATCTTTGGAATTCATTTATTTCTCTCAGGGGTGGCTTGCTTTGGCTTTGGCGCATTTCATGTAACAGGTTTGTATGGTCCTGGAATATGGGTGTCCGATCCTTATGGACTAACTGGAAAAGTACAATCTGTAAATCCAGCGTGGGGCGCGGAAGGTTTTGATCCTTTTGTTCCGGGAGGAATAGCCTCTCATCATATTGCAGCGGGTACATTGGGCATATTAGCAGGTCTATTCCATCTTAGTGTCCGTCCGCCTCAACGTCTATACAAAGGATTACGTATGGGAAATATTGAAACTGTACTTTCTAGTAGTATCGCTGCTGTTTTTTTTGCAGCTTTCGTTGTTGCTGGAACTATGTGGTATGGTTCAGCAACTACCCCAATCGAATTATTTGGTCCCACTCGTTATCAGTGGGATCAGGGATACTTTCAGCAAGAAATATATCGAAGAGTTAGCGCCGGACTAGCCGAAAATCTGAGTTTATCGGAAGCTTGGTCTAAAATTCCCGAAAAATTAGCTTTTTATGATTACATTGGTAATAATCCGGCAAAAGGGGGATTATTCAGAGCAGGCTCAATGGACAACGGGGATGGAATAGCTGTTGGATGGTTAGGACACCCCGTCTTTAGAGATAAAGAAGGGCGCGAGCTTTTTGTACGTCGTATGCCTACTTTTTTTGAAACATTTCCGGTAGTTTTAGTAGATGGAGACGGAATTGTGAGAGCCGATGTTCCTTTTAGAAGGGCAGAATCAAAGTATAGTGTTGAACAAGTAGGTGTAACTGTCGAGTTCTATGGTGGTGAACTCAATGGAGTTAGTTATGGTGATCCTGCTACTGTAAAAAAATACGCTAGACGTGCCCAATTAGGTGAAATTTTTGAATTAGATCGGGCTACTTTGAAATCCGATGGTGTTTTTCGTAGCAGTCCAAGGGGTTGGTTCACTTTTGGGCATGCTACGTTTGCTTTGCTCTTCTTTTTTGGACACATTTGGCATGGTGCTAGAACCTTGTTCAGAGATGTTTTTGCTGGTATTGATCCAGATTTGGATGCTCAAGTGGAATTTGGAACATTTCAAAAACTTGGGGATCCAACTACAAGGAGACAAGTAGTCTGATACAACATTGCTCTGGTATCTTTCGCCTCTATTTTTTTTGATTTGACATAAGGTACCGGAGAAATCTTGATTTGAATCACCATTTATTCTTTGACTCTTTACTTTTCTTTATATGGTAAATGATCCCAAATGAATAGGTGTGGAAGCTATAATTGTAAACCACGATCGAATCTATGGAAGCATTGGTTTATACATTCCTTTTAGTCTCGACTTTAGGGATAATTTTTTTCGCTATCTTTTTTCGAGAACCGCCTAAGGTTCCGACTAAAACTAAAAAAATGAAATAATTTTTCATTATCTCAATTGAAGTAATGAGCCTCCCAATATGGGAGACTCATTACTTCAACTAGTCCCCGTGTTCTTCGAATGGATCTCTTAGTTGTTGAGAGGGTTGCCCAAAAGCGGTATATAAGGCGTACCCAGTAAAGCTTACAAGTAAACCAGATATGGAGATGGCGACTAGGGTTGCTGTTTCCATTTTTAGATAATTTCAAGATCACAATGGATCTATGATAAGATCGTTTATTTACAACTACAACGAAATGGTATACAAAGTCAACAGATCTCAACCAAGGAATAGTATTTTATGGCTACACAAACCGTTGAGGGTAGTTCTAGATCTGGGCCAAGACGAACTACTGTAGGGAATTTATTGAAACCATTGAATTCGGAATATGGTAAAGTAGCACCGGGCTGGGGGACTACACCACTTATGGGGGTCGCAATGGCTCTATTTGCGATATTCCTATCTATTATTTTGGAAATTTATAATTCTTCCGTTTTACTGGATGGAATTTCAATGAGTTAGGTTCATAAGAACTAAACTATAAAGTCCTAGTTTTTCAATCAAAAAAATTACTTTACTTAAGAAATACTCGGATTTCTAGACCATTCTGGTAGTTCGACCGTGAGATTTATTTGTTTCGGTATTTCCGGAATATGAGTGTGTGACTTGTTATAATTGATCCTATTGATAATACAGAAAATGGGCCTGT